GTCCTATCAATTCAATTTGGCTAAAAAAAACAAAGAAAGGGGCGGTAAAGTCATAAAGTCAAATAAAATAGTCTTCGTCAAACAACAATATACCTATTATGACTAGGAATGTGGTACAGGGGATTCCCCAAGCTTGTAGAAAAAGAGCAGGTAAATGTAGATAAAAGGTTTTTCAGAATTGATTTTTTTTTATCATACATAATTGACAACTAAAATTTTGCTCTTTTTATGAACCCCATGTCGATAAATTCGCGAGCCTAGAAATTCATTTCGGCCAATTGAACCTTCTCGAACTGTTTCTTTTTAAGAACCAAAAAGATTTGTGCCAAAATAACAGATGCCAAGAAGACCAAAAGACCTTGGACACGTAATGGGTCTTGAAGTACTATTTCTGCATCTCCCTGACCAAATCCTCCCACATTAGGATTACTCGTTAATGGTTGATCAAATTTGATGGATTCACCCTCTGAAACAAGAACTTCTGGTCCTGGAGGGATAATATCAACCACTTGACGTCCATCCGACGGATCCGTTATGGTTATTTCATACCCCCCTTTTTCTTTTCGTATGATTTTACTTATTATGCCTGCTCCTGTAGCATTATAAACTGTATTGTTACTCTTGCTCCCGTCGGGATAAACCTGACCCCTTCCCCTATTCCCCCCTACGTATATAGGATATTTTAAGAAGTGAACATCTTTCTTAGTGGCGGGGTCGGGGGAAAGAATAGGAAAGGTGATTTCACTGTATTTCTGACCAGAGACAGGCCCTATCACAAGAATATTGTTTTTATTAGGGCGATAGTTCTGAAAAGACAAATTGCCTATCTTTTCTTTCATCTCGGGAGAAATACGATCGGAAGGAGCTAATTCAAACCCCTCCGGTAAAATAAGAACAGCCCCCACGTTCAAACCCCCTTTCTTACCATTAGCAAGAACTTGTTTCACTTGCTTATCATAAGGAATTCGAACAACTGCTTCAAATACAGTATCAGGAAGGACCGCTTGTGGAACCTCAATATCCACGGGCTTATTAGCTAAATGGCAATTGGCACATACAATACGCCCAGTTGCTTCTCGTGGATTTTCATAACCCTGCTGCGCAAAAATGGGATATGCACTTGAAATGGATGTCCAAGTTATGATATATATCATGAGCGATACAGAAATGGATTGCGTAATATATTCCTTTACCCAAGAAAAAGTATTTCTAGTTTGCATGGTCTAATCATTGATTCGAAAATTTCTACAATAAGTTGGGTAGGTCGCTAGTATAGTTCCCTATCCACGATTCTGCTATTTATTGGAATCATTTGACTAGAATACTCTAAAATCCCCCGGATAGAACATTTTTAATACTTATGTAGAACTAAACATAAAAAGTAAGAAACATTCTAATTGGATTGGATTAATACCGGTGGATCATTTATCAATCATTCATTGAATGATAAATAACTACAAGTGACGGAGATACACGATTTAAATAACGAAAAATCCAATATTTAAAAATAGTATCGAGAATAACTGGAAAAGTGGAAACAAGACCAGATATAATTTGATCATTATGACCAAATCCAAAATCTTTGTAGATAGAACCAATCATTAGTTCCCAACCGTGGGGTGAATGAAATCCGATACATAAATCGGTTAATAAAAGAATCAAAAAAGCTTTTACTGTATCACTTAAGTTATATAGGAATTCCTGAGCCCAAGAATTAAGAATAACAAGTTCTTCATTACCTAAAATAGAATAACCGCTTAGAATAACAAAACAGATTATATTTGTCGAGAAGTGCAAAATCTTATGGATACGATCCTCATTGTATATCTTGATTAATTGGATCGTTTCCTTGTGGATTTCTATAGGAAGCTTTTGTAGATGTGTCTCTGAGTATTCCTTGATCATTTCTTCCAACAAGAGGATTTCCTCTAATTCGATGAACTTTTCTAGAATACTTTTTTCTTGAATATCATTCAAAAAAATTTCGGATTGCCTGGTATTCGACCAACTAGTAACCCAAGATTCCATACTTTTCGTAAATGATAGAGAAATCCACCATGGCAGAAATACTATAGATCCAAGATACAAAAGAGGAGTGAATGCTTTCTTTTTTGCCATTTTGTGCCTTGAATTTTTAATTAACCCGCTGCATTTGTCGACTGTATTTGATCGAATATTTCTTTCAAACATGAGTTCTAGACAAGGTATGACTTTGTGATTTTGTTTGAATCTAGAAAGAATACAGAAATAGACTAAGACTCTATTTCGAATTCGACTGAAGAAATAATACAAAATCATGTTTCCAGATATCTCAATTCATCAAATTTCAAACAAGTGCCTCCTTTCGAGGAATGACCAAAAGAAGTCCTTTAAGGAATGAATATTATTGAGATTTTGAGACGAAAGAACTCCCCCTTTATCAAAATATCCAATATTTCGAAAAAAATTCCAACGATTCCCCATAGTCAAGAATAGAATAATTGAGAGAAAGGTATTTTAATGATCAAAAAAATGAGCGGCAAAACAAGACAGAAATGAGCCAGTTATCATTATTAAGAAAACCCGCTATTTATTTTATTGGGTAGTTTATTGGGTAGTAAAGAACACAAACGAAAGTATAAAAAAGGATCGATTGACAAAAAGAAAAGAATTTACAAGACAAGATATGATTTATCTACATCTAAAGTATCACTTCGTTATAGAAAAAACTGGATTCTTGCATTTTTTCCTCCTGCTGAGAAAGCATTCGTTCTTCAGCCCAGTCCCCCCTTTCTCAAAAGACTTCAATTGGTACGCGCAGGAAATAGGCCAATTCCGCGGCTTTTTGTTCAATTTCTCGTGGAGTCAAATTCTCATCAGTACGGGTCAACGGAATAGCCCCCCGGCCCCTGATGTCCAGATAAAGGACACGACGAGTATAAACGCCCTCTTTAACTTCTATTCGAACGGATTGAATATCTTTTATACGGAATCGGAGGAATATGCGACGATTTTTTCCAGGAAATCCCCAACGAAAAATACACACCATTCCTTCCTTTCTATCGAATCGATCATAACCATTACCTACATTCCAGGAAATTGTGCACCACAAATAGGAACTAATAAAGAGACCCGCGATCCCGTAGAAAGACATCACGATCCCTTGTGGAAAAAAAATGATTTGCTGAGACGGAACAAAAGATATCAAATTTCTACCAAGATAACAGGAAGTTCCAACCAATAAGAATCCTAATGAACCTAAAAAAACGATAAGAGCCCAGCAAAAATTACTGAGTTTTCGAGACCCCGCTATAAGTTCTATCCATATATGTTCTGATCGCCAACTCATACTTGATCCGATTGCATTTTATTGGAATTGAAAGAATACCCCAAATGGTTTTGACTTTTCTTTTTTGTTTCCGAATGAATTCCCATCAAACTAGTGCTAGTTTGATGGGAACCTTTAGGAGTAATTCATCAAATTGGTTAGATCTAAAATAATAACATACCCTTTATATGATCTCAATATACACATTGATATACATACAGATCCGCCAACTTTACATTTTAATTAAGCATCCAGTGATCCTGATCTATTTGAAACTAGCTAGAATTCAGTTACCCATAGATCATTTTATGCAGGCATAAGAGCTTTCCTTTATGTTCGGCGGAAATCACACGTTCTAACGTATTTCCCAAAATAAATATGAGATTGGGTCCCCTTAGATCTAAACAATCTTGTTTTTTTGAACATGAAGAAATAAAGAAGCCATCGCAATTGCCGGAAATACTAGGCCTACTAAAGGCACAAAAATAGAGGGAAAATGAAAAGTTATCATAAAATGGGTACCTCGATTTACTATTTGTACCTGTTCTTATTTTTTTAATATCGTATGTTTTATTTATACTAATTATAATTCATAATTGTAATTATTATTAATTCATAGTTCGTATTAATTCAATTTGAAATTTCTTATCTTATTAGAGATATAAGTATCTAAGTGAGTATAGAGAATAAGTCCAAAGAATGTAGAACTAAATAAATGGACTTAGTCATCTATCTACACGAAAGATACATATGATAATCCATTTTCTTATTTTTCTTCATTTCTTTGTGTTTTGTTCTTGTCTTTGAATTTAATAAAGAAAGATACAAACCAAATATATCTATTTTTCTATATTTGAATTGAATTTGATTATATACGTAAGACGAAATTCGTTTTATTTGCCTAATTTCACGAAAGGAAGAACTCGTATTTTTATCTTGTTGATAGAGACTTCTTAATTAGTAATCGGGAATCTAGCTAAAAAAAAGAGTTATCCGCAACTTTTGAGTCTTTCTACAATTAGATCTTAGGTCAACAAAGAAAACTCCCCCCTTAGGTACTTTGACTCCGATAAGCTAACTACTTCTTTGCTCTAAATAAAATAATGAAACTTAGTGCGCTCTACTTGATTGAATTGGAATTCAAAGGAAAGAAGGCGTGGAGTTTAAATAACTCGCCCAGAACGCTTTTTAAAAGATTACGTGGGACGATCAGGTCGAACAAGCCTTTTTGGAATAAATATTCAGCCGCCTGTGAACCCTCGGGTACTGTTTTATTCAATGTTTGTTCAATTACTCTTTTACCCGCAAACGCAATGTAGGAATTTGGTTCGGCAATAATAATATCTCCCAACATACCAAAACTAGCTGTTACCCCACCAGTAGTGGGAGATGTAAAGATTGATACATACAATAACTTTTTATTTAATTGATAATCATATAAGGCAGACGATATTTTAGCCATTTGCATCAAGCTCACACTTCCCTCTTGCATGCGCGCCCCCCCCGAAGCGCACACTATAATAAGAGGTAGAAATTGATCGGTAGCGTACTCAACCAAACGGGTGATTTTCTCCCCGACTACGGATCCCATACTACCCCCCATAAACTGAAAATCCATAACCCCAATTGCTACGGGAATACCATTTACTTGTCCTACGCCCGTTTGAACAGCCTCCGTTAATCCTGTCTTTCT